TCGGCAGCAGCAAATGCTAGTCACAATAAAGGTTTCAAAGAAACCAATTTAGTCATTAGTAAAGCTGAAGTGAACCAAGGAAATACTGTTAAAAAATTAAAACCTCGTGCACGAGGACGGAGTTTCCCAATAAAAAGATCCACTTGTCATATAACTATCGTATTGGAAGATATATCCTTCTATCAACAATATGACGAATATTTAATGTATTTAAAAAAACCTGGATGCAGCAATGAAAACAGAAATCTAACATGTTATGATACATATAGTAGTGGAGGCCTATGGGACAAAAAATAAATCCACTTGGTTTCAGACTTGGTACAACCCAAAGTCATCATTCTCTTTGGTTTGCACAACCAAAAAAGTATTCTGAAGGTTTGGAAGAAGATAAAAAAATACGAGACTGTATTAAAAATTATGTCCAAAAAAATATAAGAATATCCTCTGGTATGGAGGGAATTGCACGTATCGAAATTCAAAAAAGAATCGATCTCATCCAGATCATAATCTATATGGGATTTCCGAAATTATTAATTGAAGATAAACCCCGAAGAGTCGAAGAATTACAGATGAATGTTCAAAAAGAACTTAATTGTGTCAATAGAAAACTCAACATTGCTATTACCAGAATTTCCAATCCATATGGGGATCCTAATATTCTTGCAGAATTTATAGCTGGACAATTAAAGAATCGCGTTTCTTGTCGAAAAGCAATGAAAAAAGCTATTGAATTAACTGAACAGGCGAATACAAAAGGAATTCAAGTACAAATTGCAGGACGTATCGACGGAAAAGAAATTGCACGTGTTGAATGGACCAGAGAAGGCAGAGTTCCTTTACAAACAATTGAAGCTAAAATTGATTATTGTTCCTATACAGTTCGAACTATTTATGGGGTTTTAGGAATAAAAATTTGGATATTCGTAGACGAAGAATAAAAAAACTTTATTTTATTTGTCTTTACATTTTATCCAACCATAAAAAACTACAACTATGTAGTATAACACTATAACACTATACAGTAATAAAACAGTAATAAAAAAAATTACAGTCTTCTTTTTTATGTTTACGAATAAACTCAGCAATTCTATAAGGTTGAATAAAAATTTCCATCAAAACTCCTTTGATATAATTGCTATGCTTAGTGTGTGACTCGTTGGTTTAGGATTAGCTTAAGATAAACAAAAAAATAACTTACCTATAAGAGCAACTAATAACTATACTAAATAACCTAAGCAACTCATTGCTTCGCATTATCTGGATCCAAAAAAATCAGTCAAGATATGATAGACGCATCATATCATTGTAGCAACTGAAATTAAAAAAAAAAAAAAAAAGAATAAAAAAATATGATTATAAGTTATGAAAGGTAATCGAAAAGTATGCGGATAAATGGAAGGATGAAAGAAAGAGAGAAAAAATTGAATATTAATGATATATGATTCCAATTTGGAAAGTCTATGAGGTCACTGTAAGAAAAACAATGTAATAAAGCATCAATACAGATTCATTCATAATAATTAGATAAATCTGTTCCGAAAACAAAAAATTAAGAGCCTTGAGCCAATAAAAACTGAGAAAATTGACTCAAAAACAAATTAAAAAATGAAATTCAAAATTTCATGTAAGCGCTCCATTGTAGAATTAGGGCCTAATGATTAATCAAGAAGCGATGGGAACGACGGAACCCATGAATATAGAGGATTCTATTAAAAAAAAATCTTAGTAATTCATTGGACAGGATGGCGGAATAAACCAGAAAATTTATTATCTATTCTTATTTTTATTCTGAGACCTCGTGGGATAAACATAAAACTTAAATAGATATTGAAAGAGTAAATATTCGCCGGCGAAAATGTGTGTGTTTTTTTTTTTCAAATAAAAAAAGTAATAAAATACGAAAAAAAAAATTAAAAAAAGAAAATAAGGATTTGTTAGAATATTCTAACTATAACAAAAACGACATTCGAGATGATGATATTACGTTTTTTTTCAATAAATAGAATTCATCTTGGATTACATTTATAAAAAGACATACACAAATTTAGAAGAAGTCGGATGAAATGAAATTTCAAAAAATACCATGATTAATAGAATTACTCATTAACTACATCTATAATCGTAATACAAGCTTTTATTCGCGAGGAGCTGGATGAGAAGAAACTCTCACGTTCAGTTCTGTAGTAGAGATGGAATTTCTAATTTAGAAAAAACCCATCAACTATAACCCAAAAAGAACCAGATTTCGTAAACAACATCGAGGAAGACTAAAAGGAATATCTTCGCGTGGGAATCGTATTTGTTTTGGCAGATATGCTCTTCAAACACTTGAACCCGCTTGGATCACATCTAGACAAATAGAAGCGGGGCGACGAGCAATGACACGAAATGTACGACGTGGTGGAAAAATTTGGGTACGTATATTTCCAGACAAACCAGTTACAGTAAGACCCGCGGAAACGCGTATGGGTTCTGGGAAAGGATCCCCTGAGTATTGGGTAGCTGTGGTTAAACCAGGTAAAATCCTTTATGAAATGGGTGGTGTACCCGAAAATATAGCCAGAAAAGCTATTTCAATAGCGGCATCAAAAATGCCTATAAAAACCCAATTCATTATTTCTGAATAGAAATATAGAATGAAAAAGCTAAATAACATTTAAGGATAAAAAGATTATCGGTTTTCTTTTTTTGACAAACAATATTTTTTTACTTTGTCCTTTGCATTAAAAGAAGAGATACAAAAAAATGATATGATTCAACCACAAACCTATTTGAATGTAGCAGACAACAGCGGGGCTCGAGAATTGATGTGTATTCGAATAATAGGAGCTAGTAATCGCCGATATGCTCATATTGGTGACGTTATTGTTGCTGTAATCAAGGAAGCAATACCAAACACTCCTCTAGAAAGATCAGAAGTGATCAGAGCTGTAATTGTACGTACTTGTAAAGAACTCAAACGTAACAATGGGACGATAATACGATATGATGACAATGCCGCAGTTGTCATTGATCAAGAAGGAAATCCAAAAGGAACTCGAGTTTTTGGGGCGATCCCACGGGAATTGAGACAATTAAACTTTACTAAAATAGTTTCATTAGCTCCTGAGGTATTATAAGACCTAAATAGTATAGGATTAAAAAAAGGTATTGAAATAAAATTAATTAATAGATTGTGTATCACGCATATACCCTTAATAATCAAATATTAATAATTTCATTCATATATTAATATATAATTTGTCTATATATAAATAAACGAAAAAGAACATGTTGATTATATCAAAATTATAGAACAATAAGGAATTTTAACTTATCATGGGGAAAGACACTATTGCTGATATAATAACCTCTATACGAAATGCTGACATGAATAGAAAAGGAACGGTTCGGATAAGATCGACTAACATCACGGAAAGCATTGTTAAAATACTTTTACGAGAGGGTTTTATCGAAAACGTAAGGAAACATCGCGAAAACGACCAATATTTTTTGATTTTAACCCTAAGACATAAACGAAATAAGAAAGAATCCTATAAAACGATTTTAAATTTAAAGAGAATAAGTCGACCGGGTCTACGAATCTATTCTAACTTTCAACGAATTCCCCGAATTTTAGGCGGCATAGGAATTGTAATCCTTTCGACTTCTCAAGGTATAATGACAGACCGAGAAGCTCGACGAAAAAGAATCGGCGGAGAAATTTTATGTTATATATGGTAATTCTTCTAATAGAAAACTTGGATATCCGGAACTTATGATTTGTGAAAAAAGTGGGGTTGTGTAATACCACCCCTGCTAAAAAGGTCCGGATGTTTTACCTCGAATGAAATTAAAGAAAAAAATGAATTAATGAAAGTTTTCTTTCTGACTCACTTCCAAATGGCATGGTTCTATTTTGTTTAGATACTAAAGATTTGTTTGATTTTAAGTCATGCTTCTGAAAGAATTCGACATTTTTTGTATAGGTATACCTATAGGAGAAAAAATAAAAAATTTTAGTAAGTTCTTAAATTCTTAGGTATAAGTTAATCAGGGGACAGTCATTTTCTAGACTCCATATCAAGGATTCAAATGAGTAAGTGCTTTTTCAATTTCAACATTCCTTTCACGAAGATACAATTAAAGATTCAAAAATATCAAGAAACCTTTTTTTCGTCCAACAATAAATCTATTCACAGAATTAAGGAATAACAACTATGAAAATAAGGGCTTCCGTTCGTAAAATTTGTGAAAAGTGTCGACTAATCCGTAGGAGGGGACGCATTATAGTAATTTGTTCCAACCCGAGGCATAAACAAAGACAAGGATAATCTTACTAAAGGCAATAAAGTAAAGAGTACTTCTAAAGAGCTGGCAAAAAAAAAAGTCTGTTTTGACATGAAATGGATATATCCATATATTTCTTGTGAAATGAAAAAATATGGCAAAACCTATATTAAGAGTTGGTTCACGTAAAAATACACGTAGTGGTTCACGTAAAAATGTACGTAGAATACCAAAGGGAGTTATTCATGTTCAAGCAAGTTTCAACAATACCATTGTGACCGTTACAGATGTACGGGGGCGGGTGATTTCTTGGTCCTCCGCAGGTACTTGTGGATTCAGGGGTACAAGAAGAGGAACACCTTTTGCTGCCCAAACCGCAGCAGGAAACGCTATTCGAGCAGTAGTAGATCAAGGTATGCAACGAGCTGAAGTAAGGATAAAAGGCCCTGGACTGGGAAGAGATGCAGCATTACGAGCTATTCGTAGAAGCGGTATACTTTTAAGTTTTGTACGAGATGTAACCCCTATGCCACATAATGGTTGTAGACCCCCTAAAAAAAGACGTGTATAGAACTAAATAAAGGCTGAAAGGGTTTCAAGAGAAATAAACGATTCAATGATCTGATCAAATAAAATTACTATGGTTCGAGAGAAAGTCAAAGTATCTACTCGGACACTACAGTGGAAGTGTGTTGAATCACGAAGAGACAGTAAGCGTCTTTATTATGGAC